AATAAGAACAAGTTCTTGATTACCTAGAATAGAATAACCGCTTAAAATAAAGAAACAAATTATATTTGTCGAGAAGTGCAAAATCGTATTCATACGATCTTCGTTGTGCAATTTGATTAATTGAATGGTTTCTTTATAGATTATAGTACGAAGGTTTTGCAAATGTGTTTCAGGACTTTCCTTTAACATTTCATCTAAGAAAAACAGTTCCTCAAATTCTATGAATTTTTTTAAAATACTCTTTTCTTGAATATCATTCAAGAAAATTTCGGATTGAGTAGTATTCCACCAATTAATAAAACAAGATTGCAGATTTTTCTTAAATGTGAAAGATATACACCAGGGCAAAAAGACTATAGATATAAGATATAGAAGGGAAATGAATGTTTTATTTTTTGTCATTTTTCGTCTTTAATGAACTCAACTTCACCTCATTCGTCAAACTCTATATGATAATAATCTTTCTATCAAGCATAAGTTCTATTACAAATCATAGAGCTTATAGATAAATCTATATTCGATTCTCTTATTTTTTAACTTGCAGTTCGGGAGTTAGTCCTTGCCTTGTTTAATTTAGAGAGAATACATAAATCGAATAAGAAATCGAAAGACTTTACTGTCAATTAAAATGAAGAAAAAAATATTGTTTGGAAATATTGTTTCGAAAGGGTATCAATTGCTAATAAGATTAGAAGAAAAAATGATTACTTTTTATGAATACACGAAAGAGCACTTCGAGTTATGAATATAATAGTCGGATTTCGAAACCAAAGAACGCCCCCTCTATAAAAATATTTCAATCGGTAAAATAAATACGACAATTCTGAAGCTTTTCATGCAATTTAATTTCTAGTTAAGTCCAATTCTCGTCAGTACAAAAGCGGTACATCCAAAAATGAAGATAATTCGGTAGCTTTCTCTAGACTTATTACATCTTCACTATGAGTCAAGGGAATAAGCCCCTGTTCTATGGTTTCCATATAAACGATACTCTCATAATTAAGTGTACGCGTAAAAATACCCTCTTCTTTAACTGTTGTTATTATTCTGATGGATAGAATCTCGTCCATAGGTACGTAGAAACAAATACGACGATTTTTTCCAGGAAATCCCCAACGATGCAAAGATACTTTTTTCTCGTTTTTATCGAAGAGATCATAACCACCACCTACATCCCATAAAAGAATCCCCCAAAAATAACAACTAATACAGAGACCCCCACTTCCATAGAAGGCCATCGTGACCCCTTGTGGAATAAATGGAAGATAAATATAGTCCGAAATAAAAGGAAAATCACTAAATTCCTCAGATAAAAAAAATACATTCATACCAAGATAACTGGAAATTCCAACCAAGAACAACCCAAATGAACCTAAAAAAATGATAGTGGCCCAAAATAAATTGCTTGGTTTTCGAGATCCCGTTATCTCATACATTAGCTGATCTTCGTTGCTAAAAATTCGATATGCCATATCTAAGAAATTTTGTTTTTTTCAACATGAAGAAATAACGAGGTCATGGCAATTGCCGGAAATATTAGTCCCACTAAAGGAACAAAAATGGAAGGAAAATTTATCATAAAATGGTTACCTCGATTTGTTATTTATACCTTATATATATTATTGTTATTTTCTATTTTTATTCTTTTTCTATTGTTATAAGTCTATAATCACTCGAATTCCTATATATTTAGTATAAGTATATAGCAATTCGAGTGATTATAGCTAACCCAAGAATATATATATATAATAATACACCCTTTTTTTATTATTTTAGTATTTTTCTATTATTCTTTTATTACTTTGATCCTGTATGTTTTCATTTTTTATTTTTGTTTCATAATTTCTTTTCTTTCATTTTTAGTAAAAGAAATTATGTAATTGAAATAACTCACCCAGAACTCCCTTTAAAAGATTACGCGGTACGATTAAATCAACTAAGCCTTTATGAAATAAATAGTCAGTTTCTTGCGAACCTTCGGGTATTGCCTTATTCAATGTTTGTTCAATTACTCTTTTACCCGCAAATGCCATATAAGCATTTGGTTCGGCAATAATGATATCCCCTAACATGCCAAAACTAGCTGTGACCCCACCAGTCGTAGGAGATGTAACTATCGATACATAGAATAACTTTTTATTTGTTTGGTAATCATATAAAACAGAAGAGATTTTAGCCATTTGCATCAAGCTCAAACTTCCTTCTTGCATACGCGCCCCCCCGGATGCACATACTAGAATAAGAGGTAAAAGTTGATTGGTAGCATATTCTATTAAACGGGTGATTTTCTCACCTACTGCGCATCCCATACTACCCCCCAGAAACTGAAAATCCATAATTCCAATTGCTACGGGAATACCATTTAGTTGACCTGTACCTGTTTGAACAGCCTCGGTTAATCCTGTTTTTCTTTGATAATAATCAATACGATCTTTATAAGGTTGTTCTTCTGAATGAAATCCAATGGGATCCAGAGAAATCAGGTCTTCATCCATAGGATTCCAAGTACCCGGATCAATCGAAAGTTCGATTCTATCTGAACTGTTCATTTTCAAATGATATCCACAGTGTTCACAAATATTCAGTTTTGATTTAAACAATTTTTTATAATTTAATCCATAACAATTTTCGCAGTCAATCCACAAATGCTTATATTTTTTACTTTCATCGAGATTCTTAGAACTTTCTCCTATAGTGGAATCACTATCATTTGTATCATTTGTACTAGTTATTATACTAGAACTAGAAGTCTCGTTTTCACTACAATTTCTGCCCTTACCAAAAATGTAACTATAAAAATAATTATCATTGTATTTGTCAATACCACCTAAAATGAAACTATCAATGCTGATTTGAGAATGAAGATAACTATCAATGTAATTATTAATGTTATTTTTCCAATTCCATTTAGTATCATACATGTAATGATCGGCATCACTCTTAGAAAGAGTATTCAGATAGCTAGAAAAAAAACTTTCATGTTCACTTAGAAAAGAATAATCCTTGTCAATCTCCAAAGTTTGATTTTCAATATCTAAATATATGGAATAACAATTCCTCTTATTATCTCTAACTACAAAAGTTTTATCAGATAGTAAATTTTGGATGTTACTGGCACCTACTAAATAATCAAAAAAACTGTAACTAGAATTGTCACTATCATTCCAACTATGAATTTTTTTATCCATATCAGTTAAAATTTTGGGATCTTCGCTTACATTGGTATTTTCAATAGGACCGAGATTATCCATTGATTTACTTAATTCACACCTGTATTCTAACTTCCTATTAAACAACATAGAATTGAACCAACATTTTTCCATAGAGTTTTTTCCTCTATTTACATAAAAATATAATAGATGTATAGTCATTGGATGAAAAAAAATAGAAATATTAAATTTTGAATATTCTATCTAATGTATTTACTATCAAAAAAGTAGTATAGAAATCAAATAAAACTAGGATTAGTAACTTATAATAATAAAGAGCGAATAGGTATTAAAAATAAATGATAATAAACTAAAAAATATTCAAAAAAAAATCACCTCATTGAAAATAATCTCTTTATAAGTCCAATTACTTCATTTAGTTACTATTTTTTTGTTTTTTCCTATATTCTAGCTTTTATCTCTATACATTTTTTCATTTTGTTTTGAAGATCGATGAAAATTTTATTTCTTTTTCTAACTATAGAAAACTACATTCTATCATTCTATATAAATAACAAGAAATAAAAAATTAGGTATGAATAGAACAAAAGAGGGGGGGGGGATGGATGACTTGTATATAGATTTATAAAACTCTTTTATCTTTTATCCCCCCCCCCTTTTTTTATTTCATTAATTGAATTTCGTTTGTTGATTCGAACTACATTCCATAAAAACACCTGCCTTTTTTGAAATATCCTGAACAGTTCCTGTAGGTTGCGCGCCTTGTTCAAGGAAATCTAGAATAACAGGAATATTTAAATAGGTTTGATTATTTAGTGGATCATAAAAACCCACTTTCCGAAGATCTCTTCCCTCTCTTCGGAATCGAACATCGATTGCAACGATTCGATAAACGGCTCATTGGGATAGATATAGATGAATAATGCACCCCCCCAAGAAACGTATAAGAAGTTTTATCCTCGTACGGCTCAAGAAAATTAAAAATTATGTGTTTGTATAAAATTATGATTTGAAATATATCAATAAAATTATTAAATCAATTCAAAAAATCATCAAATCAATTAAATTATGGCTTAAGTATTTTTCTTTCTTCTTTCTGAAAAGAAAAAAAATAACTCCTCATATTTATAACCCCATAACTCAAATTGGATAATTCTCAAATAACTAAAAATAAAAACAAAGCTTTTAGCTATTTCATTTATTGAGTGGTCTCTACTCCCCTTTATTGCCCGTGTTTCGTTTCTTTAGTATCTATTTTTCAAATTTATTAATAATAGAATTGATGAGACAATTTGAAAATGGTATTTACTTGTTCCATGATCTTTTAACTTTTCTTTGAATCATTGGGTTTAGACATTACTTCGGGAATCTTAAATCTTTTCAAAAATGGCAGCAACATACCATTTTTTTCTTTCTCTGAAAGACTCATATAAATAGAAGGTTAATTCCTGCAGATACATTTTTTATCAAAATAGTTTTACGAATTCCAACAAGTTTTTTTTACCCTTGCCCAAATTGGATCCTTTCGATTTTTCTATCAAAAATATACTTACGAAGTTGTTCTAACTTATTAATTTTCACTAACCTTAGATACTTGCCCCTGAGAAATGAAGAAACTCGAGCTCCATCATATACTATTTACATTATCAATCCCTTTCTCGTCCCCAAAACACAATAAGTTCTAGTGGAACAGAACAAACGATGTCGAGCCAAGAGCATGTTGATTTATATATACTAGAAAAATGGCGGATGTAAGAATCCACATCTAATCTAATCATGTCTTTCAAGTCGCACGTTGCTTTTTCCCACATCGTTTCAAACGAAGTTTTACCATAACATTCCTTTAGCTTGGATCCAGTATGTAATTGATTCCATTATGGAATCGTGAATAGTCATTGATTCAGTTGATACAAAATAATCTATCCTTTTTACGTCTTGGTTTTTCTTCTATATAATGAAAACTTTTTTGATTTTAAAAGTAAAGACGTAAAAAAAATTTAAATTAATTCGATATTGGATCAATAAATTTTCTACTCTATTTTTATAATTTAATTTATAAAGTAGAAAAAATGGGAATTTTTTCAAAAAAAAATTAGGAAAAATAAAGAAAAATAAATATGAAAAATTAAAACTATATATATAATGATGATTACATTAAAAAGAAAGGAAAAAAACTCCACTTGTTTTTAAATGTATATCTTTGGAAGCAAGTTGATTTAGATTAGCGACGAATAATTAAAAACAGGGAGGATAAGCTTTATTCTGATATAAAATTTGTATTTAAATATGATATACATCATGAATGGATATACTCTGGGACGGAAGGATTCGAACCTCCGAATAGCGGGACCAAAACCCGTTGCCTTACCACTTGGCCACGCCCCATTTTCAATTTTACACTACTAACACTCTATTATTGATATTGGTTGTTCGTCAATTCCAGTTCAAAAATTTCTATAGAAAAATTTGTTGCTAGTATTTTGATATGCGTATATATAGGAGTATAAAACTAAATTTATTGATCATTATGTACAATTCAATTAAGATATTGTATAGAAGTATGATTTCTTGCATTTTGGATTTAAGAATAAAAAGATTTTGAACTGGATAAGTTCAAATCAAAGAAGGATTTTGGAGGGTCTTATCGTATTTGATTCATTTTTTTTTAGTTTGATTCATAAATTAATATTAATTTATTTCGTTATTGTATTTTTTTTATATATTCATATATATATATCTATATAAATAAAAAAATATAATAAAAATTAAAATTCTAATTCAAAACAAAAATAATTTTTATTTCCTTAAAGAAAAAAAATGCTTGTTATGCTTAATATCTTTAGTTTGGTCTGTATTTGTATTCACTCCGTCCTTTATTCAAGTAGTTTTTTCTCGGCGAAATTGCCCGAAGCCTATGCTTTCTTGAATCCAATTGTGGATATTATGCCAGTAATACCTTTACTCTTTTTTCTCTTAGCTTTTGTTTGGCAAGCTGCTGTAAGTTTTCGATGAGATCTTTAATTTGAGTAATGTCTTAAAAAAATTCCTAATTTGTTAGAAAACTTAAATTCGAACATTTTAACAATTTATAAGATCAGATAAGTCTTACAGTGTGAATTCTCAATTCTAATATTGAAATTGGTTGGTATATACGACAAAAATACGGACCATCTCATCATCTACGTTTTTTCAATTGAGAAATCCTAATCCTATTATTGGATTTGAACCCACCACCAATATAAAAACCTAAATTGCAGATATCAAAGAGGATTTTTGGTAATAGTCATTCTTGATAATTTCTAGTAAAAGACCCCACTCTTACTACAAATCAAATCCATTTCCGAAACAAATATTCATATATATACTCAACCTCAAAATCACTTCATTTTTTAGAAACTTAGTATTAAAAGGAACAAAATGTGTTGGAATATAAGAGAATCGATTCTCTTTCTTTGGCGTTTTTTAATTATTTTGGAGATTTTATAATGCTTACTCTAAAACTATTTGTTTACACGGTAGTGATATTCTTCGTTTCCCTTTTCATCTTCGGATTCCTATCTAACGATCCAGGGCGTAATCCAGGACGTGAAGAATAAGCAAGAAAAAAAAAAGGATTCTGGGTTTTTATTGCTTGTGCGGGATTTTGAAATATTTTTATTTTTAGGATTTTATCTATTTTACATCTTTAACTAGTAAAAAAAAATCAAACAAAACAAACAAGGAAGTTCAAAAAAATACCAAATTATCAACGGAAACGGAAAGAGAGGGATTCGAACCCTCGGTACAAAAATTTGTACAACGGATTAGCAATCCGACGCTTTAGTCCACTCAGCCATCTATCCCGAATTGAAAAAATATAATTACTTTGTTTATGTTATATCACATAAACAAGAAGAACAAAAAATAGAGCTTAAAAAAAAAGAGACTTATTTTTATATCTTTTTTTTCTATTTGAGTTCTATTCATTATTATATATTATATATAATTCTATTTTTTTTAGTTTACTTTTTGTCTTTTTATACAGTCAAAGAGCCCGGCGAGTACCTAGTCGGGCTCTTTTTATTCCCATGAATTTTGAAGAACAATGATTTGTTTAAATTACAAGTATTTTTTTATTTGAAAAAATACTTGTAATTTAAACAGAAACATGATCAAACATAAATAAGAGATACGGATTGATTCCGCTGATATAAAATCAATTCAGCAAAAATAAAATCCGAAAATGTAATTCATTCCTTCTTTAAAATTTCATTATAAGACCCTCTAATGAAACATGTCAATACTGTACTTATTGGAATATTATGCCTCTGTATTTATTAATTAATTTTAT